ATATATATATATATATATATATGTATATGCATAAATATATGTATATATGTACATATGCATGTATATGTATTACCCAACCTTAGTTTCTACTTACCCACATACTATACAAAGTACTCAACAAACAAACTATAATAGACCAATAAAAACAACAATTATAACAAAAACAACCCAAAACCAGTTTTTTTTATACGTAAAATACATATGATATTTTAACTTTTTATTTCTATTCCCAAAAAGACTTGAAAAAATTGCTATTTTTAGCCATCGTGGAGACACACCCCCCCCCCCTTTTTTTTCATTTTTTTTAAGGGGAAAAAAGGAAACAAAAATTGCTTTTTTAATAAAAATAAGAAATATTGTAAAAAAACTTTTTTTTTCTAAAAAATAACACCTGACTTTATGGAGTCTTTGAAAAACAAAATAAATGAGGTGTTTGTGTTTGTTGTTAGACTAACAGGATAAGCTAAGCCTAAGCTATTGGGTTCATACCCCAGATATGAATTTTTTTTTTCTCCTGTTAAAAGTTTGGTTCTGGCTTTTCACTTTGGCTGTGATTGTTTTAAATACATGAAATTTTTGAGAGGAGTGAGGCAGGGTTAGCCATGAAGTTTGGATAGAGTCCTTATTTCATGCCAACCTCTGATATTATCTTATTTATGATATCAAGAGATCTTCCACTTCATCAGTATTGGAGATTAAGAAATATAAGAAATTATGATTTAGAAACTAATCAAGAAAGTTTGGAAAAATTTGTGCCAGCCTCCGCGGTTAGACAAATGAACTGAGTTAAAGTGAGCGGTAAAAAAGATGGTTAATTTAAACTAAATAGACAGATTTAATTGGCCCTATGGGTTAAATCAGAAGAGCTAATTTTTAACCTACTTCTGTCTAATAGATGACGCCATGAAAACTCCTACTAAAACCGGGATTAGATACCCCGTTATTCGAGAAATAAATACTTAAGTAAATACATAATACCCGAGTATTACGAGCGTCCCTTAAAACTCAAAGAACTTGGCGGTGCTTTAAACCCAGCCAGGGGAACCTGCCCCGTAATCGATATTCCACGTAGGACCTGACTTTTTTTTGCAAATCAGTCTGTATACCGTCGTCGTCAGGTAACTTTTAAGAAAAAAGAAGTTAGCAAAAAGAAAAAGTTTTTCTTTATGTCAGATCAAGGTGCAGCTAATAAAAAAGAGGAGGTGGGTTACTGTAAAAAATTTTTTATGGATGTCTTTTTGAAATAGAAGACTGAAAAAGGACTTGGGAGTAAATTTAAGAAAGAGTGCTAAATTGAACCAGGATTTAAAGCGTGCACATATCGCCCGTCGCTCTCGTTGAAAAATGAGATAAGTCGTAACATAGCAAGGGTACCGGAAGGTGTTCTTAAAAACATAGTATAACATAGTACAATTCACTTACATTGAATTAGTGGTCAAGAGACCTGTTTTTAATAAAATTCTTGTTTTCTAAAACAATTTCTAAAAAATACAGAAAAACCATTTTCATGAAATGTATGGTTGAAAGAAATTCTTGTAAAAACTAAAGAGAAAAAGTACCGTGAGGGAATGAAAGAAATTTTTTAAAAGTAAGGATAGGCCCCTGTACCTTTTGTATGATGGTTTATCTAGAAAAAACATGGATATGTTTCCCCGAAATAAGTTGAGCTATCAAGTCTCTATGTCAATGTAGAAAGATTGTATAAAGAGGGCTTGATAGGGATTAAACGTCTGCCGCAACTTATGATAGCTGGTTTGCCAATAAAGACATCAAAGTGTCTGCTTTTGGTAATGTTTTAGTTTCTAAAACTAAAAATAGGACAAATAGCACAGAAATAAAAGGATAAGCTTTTATTTTTAGTAAAAATATTAAAGAAAAATAAATTAAATGTGGGCTTAAGATTGGCCATCAATTAAAAAAATTGTTATAAATTATACTTATATAGATTGGAAATTGATTTATAAATTTTACTCTCGTTTATTGGCAAATTTTAAATAAACCAATAATTAAAAGTAATTCTGGTAAAATGAGTATTTAAAAAATTAGCTCCTAAAAATTTTAAAAATATAGGAACAAAAATTTTCTACACTTGAAACAAATAAAAGGAACTCGGCAAAAATTTGTTTCGCCAGTTTATCAAAAACATGGCTCTCTGTGCTTAACAAAATAGAGAGTCGGACCTGCCCGGTGAAAAATTTTTAACGGCCGCGGTACCCTGACCGTGCAAAGGTAGCATAATCATTTGCCTTTTAATTGAAGGCTGGTATGAACGGTTTGACGAAAACAAAACTGTCTCTTATTTGCTATTTAAAAATTAATTTTGATGTGAAGAAGCATTAATAATTCTAAAAGACAAGAAGACCCTGTTGAGCTTTAATACACATAAAAAATAAAAGTATGAATCAAAGAATTATTTTTTTATAGATATTTTAGTTGGGGCGACTGAGGAACAAAAAAGCTTCCTTTTTTAAAAAAAATAAACCTGTAATGATCCAACACATGTTGATTAAAGAAATTAGTTACCACAGGGATAACAGCGTAATCTTTTTTGAGAGTTCTTATTAAAAAAAAGGCTTGCGACCTCGATGTTGGATTAAGATTTCCGGTTGGTGTAGAAGCTTTCTTGGTTGGTCTGTTCGACCATTAAAATCTTACATGATCTGAGTTCAGACCGGCGTAAGCCAGGTCGGCTTCTATCTTTAGAAAAAACAAATTTTAAACTAGTACGAAAGGACCGTTTTAAAATAAAATTTTTATAGGAAAGAAAATATTTAATTTTTTATTAAAAAGTTAAGTTGGCAGAAAATATGTGATTGAGTTAGGTTCAATAGATGAAAGTAAATTTCACTTAACTAAAGCTAAATTAAGATGACAGAGAATGTGTCAGATTTAAGCTTTGACTATAAAGGTGAAAATCCTTTTCTTAATAATGCTTATTTCCATTGTATCAGTTTTTATGACATACGTTTGTATTCTTCTAGGCCTAGCTTTCTTCACACTATTAGAACGTAAGGGGCTAGGTTACATGCAAGTACGAAAAGGGCCTAATAAAGTTGGAATTATGGGGTTACCGCAACCCCTTGCGGACGCTGCAAAACTTTTAACCAAAGAGATAAGAAAGCCCGGCATAGTAAATCAATTACCATATTATGCTGCCCCTATCTTAAGTCTAATCCTGGCTCTTATGTTGTGACAGCTATTTCCAAGAGATTTTGCAGTTCTACTTATAAAAATAAGTCTCTTATTTTTTCTTTGTGTTTCTAGCATAAATGTTTACGGAACACTACTAGCCGGATGGGGATCAAACTCAAAATATGCTCTATTAGGAGCGATCCGTGCTATTGCTCAAACTATCTCATACGAAGTTAGCCTAGCACTAATTTTACTATTTTCCTTATTTATCTCACTAAGCTTAGAACTTCTGCAAGTTAACGACCATCAGGCCATAGTATGGTTCATTTTTATTTTTTCTCCTATAAGTCTAGTATGGTTTGTCTCTTGCATTGCCGAGACAAATCGGGCCCCATTTGACTTTGCCGAAGGTGAGTCAGAACTAGTCTCTGGGTTCAATGTAGAGTATGGAGCAGGTGGTTTTGCCTTAATTTTTATGGCCGAATATGCTAACATTCTTCTAATAAGGCTTCTGACAAGATGCCTTTTTTTTGGAGGACCATACTTTCTATCCATCCATTTTAATTCCATTCTATGTCTTAAAGTTCTTTTTTTCTGCTTCACGTTCGTATGGGTTCGTGTTACTCTCCCACGGTTTCGATATGACCTATTAATAAACCTAACTTGAAAAGGATTTCTGCCACTCTCTCTAAGCGGTCTTCTAATTCTCATAAGAGTGTTTTTCATATTCGACTTTTGATAGCAGAAAAGTAGTTTCAAAAAAAATATTAGCATTGGAAGCTAAAGACTAGGCTAACCCTACTTTCTGAAATGACTAGTTATATCTTATTCTCCCTGGCTCTCTCTTTATTTTTTATTATACCAACTATAACTCACCCGCTAAGACTGGGCTTATGTATTCTATTTTGTAGACTAATGAGTTGTCTTTTAATTGGAGTACTTAGATACACCTGATTTGGTTTCATTCTATTTCTAATCTTTGTTGGAGGACTACTCGTTATATTTGCCTACGTTTCTGCACTAAGACCAAATGTATATTTTTCAGGAAAAAACTTGACCCCAATATTCCTTATCTTATGAACTATTACAGGAATCTCTTTCTTCTCACTATTTTTTTCCGACACAGCCTTCATTAACACCATACTAGAAACAAGGTTCACAGTTAGAAACTCAAGAATGGGAGAAAAACTAGTAATCCCATCTCGTATTTCAATTATAGTAGGTTTAGGTATTATTCTATTACTAAATCTATTAGCCGTAGTAAAAATCTGCTACTATCAGCAAGGACCACTACGACAACATTTTATCTAAGTTCTTGTGGTGTAAAATAGCACATTAAGGGTTTCATCCTAAAAGTATAAAAAATTATCAAGAATTCTTTATATGCGAAGACCAATACGAAAAGTTCATCCTATTTTTAAAATCATAAACGACGCCGTGGTTGATTTACCAGCTCCTAGAAACCTGTCTATCTGATGAAATTTCGGATCAATGATAGGGGTATGCTTGGTCATTCAGATCTTAACTGGACTATTCTTAGCAATACACTACACACCTCATACAGACCTAGCCTTCTCCTCTGTTATCCATATTGTTCGAGACGTAAATAACGGATGATTAATTCGATCTCTACACGCAAATGGGGGATCCTGTTTCTTTATTTGCATGTATGTACACGTTATGCGAGGACTCTATTATGGCTCTTTCAATCTCATATACACCTGAAACATTGGAGTTATCCTTCTCCTTGCAACTATGGCTACAGCCTTTTTAGGATACGTCCTCCCCTGAGGACAAATATCTTTTTGAGCAGCCACAGTTATTACAAACCTTTTCTCAGCCATCCCATACGTCGGTACAATATTTGTTGAATGGCTTTGAGGAGGATTCTCTGTGGACAATGCAACTTTAAATCGTTTTTTCTCATTCCACTTTATTTTACCATTTGTCATTATTGCTCTAGTAATGATCCATTTCCTGTTCCTCCATGAAACAGGCTCAAACAACCCATTAGGTCTTAATAGAGACAGGACAAAAATTCCATTCCACTCATATTACAGATTTAAAGACATTGTTGGCTTTCTATTCTTGTTTTTATTCTTAATTTTAGTAATTATGTTCTTCCCTAGTCTATTTTTAGAACCAGAAAACTTCATTCCTGCCAACCCACTAGTCACACCAATTCACATTCAACCAGAATGGTATTTCTTATTTGCATACGCGATTCTTCGGTCAATCCCAAATAAGCTAGGAGGGGTGGTTGCTCTAGCCATGTCAGTAATGATTTTATTCCTACCTCCACTAATTTATATAAGATCCTCCCAATCCTTCAGATTCTGCTTGCCAAGACAGCTCCTATTTTGAGCATTTATGGGAAGACTAATTGTTTTAACCTGAGTAGGAGCACGCCCTGTAGAGTTCCCATATGACTTTATTGGCCAAATCTTCACCTTTCTATACTTTCTCTATTTCTTCATCTCTCCTTTTTGTCACTATGCTTGACAAAAAATTGTTAATCTCTAACTAAGCCATTACCTGGGGAAAATTTGTCTTGAAAACAAATTATAAGTGTTCGAATCGCTTGATGGCTTCAATGGGCATAATACAAATCTCTTTCTTTTTTATCTTCAGCATTGTAGGGGGCGTATTTTCAATAGTAACCCTATCTTTACAACGTAAACACCTACTTAGCTGCCTTTTAAGATTAGAAGCCATAACTCTCACACTATTCATTTTTCTACTGAGCGAAAGAAGTGGACAAAGTTTCGAAAGATTCACCGCCCTAATTCTTATCACCTTAGCCGCCTGTGAGGCAAGACTTGGTCTAGCAATCTTAGTATCACTTATCCGAACACACGGGAATGACTACGTCTATAATTATAACTTACAGAAATGTTAGAGCTAGTCTTATTAAACATTTTCTTGATCTCTCCATTTAGTCAGAAAAAAATTTCCTGATACATTCGTTCCTGAGGCCTGATACTCGGCACTTGCATATCTTTCTTTCTTTTCTTTTCTCCACTCTCCCATATAAAAATATATAGAAGGATAGTTCAAATTGACGGTCTAAGAAGACTACTGATTATATTGACCTGATGAATTTCTTTTCTAATAATACTAGCCAGACACAAAAGAATTATAGCTGGAAATAATAACTCCTCTTCTTTCTCTTTTTTTGTATGTCTTTTAAACCTAACCCTAACAATGACTTTTCTTTTTGGTAATATTATATGGTTTTATATTTTTTTTGAACTATCCCTTGTCCCCACACTTGTGTTAATCCTAGGATGAGGATATCAGCCAGAACGACTACAGGCTGGCATATATATAATACTGTATACTATTACAGCCTCATTACCCCTACTCGTCCTAATTCTTTATGTGTCTATTTTTTTCTCCTCTTCCTCTATTTTTTATCTAAACCTCCTCCAGAGAGTGTTTTTTACTAAACTAACATGAATAGATAATATATTATTTCTAGTGGCCATAGGAGCATTTCTTGTAAAACTACCAATGTTTTCTGTCCACTTATGACTCCCAAAAGCTCATGTAGAAGCCCCAGTAGCGGGATCCATGGTTCTCGCCGGAATTCTACTAAAATTAGGAGGATATGGAATACTTCGAATAATACAATTTTTTATTATAACAATAGCTCAAATAAAAGATATTATCCTTGCTTTCAGTCTATGGGGAGGAGTCATCACAAGAATAGTATGTCTACGCCAAGTAGACCTAAAATCACTAATTGCCTACTCTTCAATTGGGCACATAAGAGTTATATTAGCTGGTTCACTCTCCATCTCCTCTTGAGGCTGAGCAGGAGCACTGGGGATGATACTAGCCCACGGCCTCTGCTCTTCGGCCCTATTCTGCCTGGCTAACACCACCTACGAGAAGAGACATAGCCGTAGCTTAGTTTTCAGAAAAGGATTTCTGCTACTAATCCCAAGATTAGCCTTATGGTGATTTCTATTTTGTGCTATCAATATAGCGGCACCCCCATCAATTAATCTTTTAAGAGAGTTGCTGATTATTCCAAGCATTATGATAAACAACTTTTGGCTATTTGGTCCATTTATACTAATAAGTTTTTTAGCAGCTGCCTACAACCTATTTATCTATACTGCCACCCAACACGGTGGCTCACCAAAAACATTATTCCCTTCCTCAGGACTCTCTTCACTCAGATTATTGACTCTATTTCTACATTGAGTACCTTTAAATATTTTTATCCTAAAATCAGAGATAATCACCTTATGATTTTAAACATAAAGATCAAGTTAGTTTAAATAAAACATTAGGATGTGGGCCTATTAATAAAGAAAAATCTTTACTTGATAATGAAAACAATAATTTTTTCCTATCCGCTTAAAACCTCCTCTATTACAAGACTCTTTCTATTCTCCTATTCGCTCTTTCTTGTCCCTATCATAACTTTTCTAATCTTCATAAACAAGGCCTTTATTATCGAATGAGAGATCATTAGAGTAAGTGGAACATTTATTACATTCCCACTCATTTTGGACCCAGTAGGAGTAAGATTTAGATTTATTGTATGTTTTATTTCGGCCTGTGTTATAATATTCTCCTCATCCTATATAGAAAGAGACCCCTTCCTCCCACGATTTATTTGATTAGTCATAATATTTGTTTTTTCAATAAACGCTCTAATTTTCATCCCAAGACTAGTATCATTACTACTTGGATGAGACGGACTCGGAATCGTCTCTTTTGCCCTGGTAGTCTACTATCAAAACAACAAATCTCTAGGAGCTGGTATGCTAACCGCCCTTGCCAATCGAATCGGAGATGTGGCTCTTTTAACAGCCATCGGATTGTGCGCAATACAAGGACACTGGGGAATGTTTTTTATAGACAATTATAAATTCATCGCCAGTATCTCTATCTGCATTCTCTTAGCTGGTATGACAAAAAGAGCTCAAGTCCCATTCTCCAGATGATTACCGGCAGCTATAGCCGCCCCCACTCCGGTTTCAGCCTTAGTGCACTCCTCTACTCTTGTAACAGCCGGAGTCTTCCTCTTAATCCGATTCTTTCCATTTATTAGATCCTGACAACACTACTCCTCCGTTCTTCTTTTCATCTCAGTAACTACATTAATTATGGCAGGAATGAGAGCGAACTATGAGTTTGACATAAAAAAAGTCATTGCCCTCTCAACTCTAAGCCAACTTGGAGTCATAATAATAAGCCTAGCCATAAACATGCCTTATTTAGCTTTATTCCACCTATATACACATGCTCTTTTTAAAGCAATGCTATTTCTCTGTGCTGGTATAATTATTCACAACAACAAAAACACACAAGACCTTCGGATACTAGGAAGATTGTGAAAGGACATACCACTAACTATTAGTTGCCTAAACATTGCCAATCTCGCTCTATGCGGAGCACCTTTTCTTAGCGGATTCTACTCAAAAGACATAATCCTAGAAATATTTCTATTTAGCCCATGTAACATATTCATTATCCTAATAATTTTTATTGCTACAGGAATAACCTCTGCCTACTCCCTCCGATTATCCTTCTTTTCCATCTGAGGACAGCCTAACTATTCACCATGTCATCAAATCTATGATGAAGATGTGAAATCAACATTTCCAATAATATTTCTAAGACTCATAACTGTGTTCGGTGGGGCTTTCCTACAATACAACCTGCTTGATTTTAACATAGCCCTGTTCTTACCAACCTACCTCAAACTTCTTACTATCTTCACTATCTTAATGGGAGGTCTTCTATCCTACTATCTAGCAAAAAAATCTTTTTACACAAAAATAAGCTTTCAAGAAAAACAATCCTTCTTCTCCCTAATATGATTCTTAGTCCCCATCTCAACATTACCAATTATCTCTTTATCAATAAAAACAAGTATGAAATTTATCAAATCTCTAGATCAAGGCTGACTAGAAATTTTAGGCGGAAGGGGAAGATTCTCATCTCTAATAATCCTTAGTCAAAAAAACCAAATACTCCAAAAAAGAACAATTAACTTATTTCTAAGAATAATTCTATTCTTAGTTTTCGTTATGATCTATCTTAACTAAGAAACACAGATATGGCCCTATGAGGACAACTAAGATTTCAAGACGCTTCTTCTCCACTTATGGAACAGTTAATCTTTTTTCATGACCACGCAATACTAATTCTTATCCTTATTATAACTGTAGTAGGCTATGCTTTTATTTCCCTACTAACAAACTCTTTTTCTTCACGATATATTGTAGAAGGTCAGGAAATTGAAACAGTGTGAACCATCCTTCCTGGAATTATTCTTCTATTCTTAGCTCTTCCATCCTTACGACTTTTATACCTTCTAGATGAAATTCTAGATTGCAGACTAACAATCAAAACCGTAGGACACCAATGGTACTGATCTTACGAATACTCAGACTTCCTGAACCTAGAGTTCGACTCATATATACTACCAACAGAAGAATTAGGCCCAGGAGAATTCCGACTTCTAGATGTAGATAATCGAGTCGTTGTCCCAACAGAGACTTCCATTCGTCTTCTTATCACCTCTGCCGATGTTATTCATTCCTGAGCAGTTCCATCTCTGGGCCTAAAGACAGACGCAATCCCAGGACGACTGAACCAAACAAGATTTTTCATTAAATACCCAGGAGTCTATTACGGCCAGTGCTCTGAAATTTGTGGAGCCAACCACTCCTTTATACCAATTGTTCTCGAAGCAGTAATTATAAAAGACTTCACTTCCTGACTCCTTCATAATGTAGCCGAAGTTTAAAAAATTAGTTAAAAAATAACATTGATTTGTCATGTCAAAGTCGCTGCCATAACAGCATTTTTTTATGCCACATCTGGCTCCTATTAATTGACTGATTATCTGATTCTTTATCTGAAGTTCCTTTTTTCTATTCTCCGTGATCATCTGATGAAAATTTAAGATTTTTTACAGAGCCCCATTTCTGACTACGTCCTCTAAAAAGAAATTAGTAAATTTCTGAACTTGATAAATGCTTATAGACATCTTCTCTAGATTTGATGACCATAACTCAGTTTTCTTAGAGGCCTATATGTTAATATGAACAACCAGGTTCATTCTATTATTCCTATCAGTCATGATTTTCTGAGCTGCTCCAGGTCGATGAACACTATTCCTGAAGCATCTATATGCTACCATTTCTTCATTAATTAAAGTCGCCACTGGTAAATATCTAGGATACTTCTCCCTAAGAATGGTAAGCTTATTTCTCATGATTCTATTTATAAACCTATGCAGACTTATCTCTTATACTTTTGGGGAAACCAGTCACCTAGCTATTACACTATCTTTAAGACTTCCATTCTGACTAACCCTAATTGTCTCAGGTACAGTATTTAACCCACAAAAAATAATCGCTTCCCTACTTCCATCTGGAGCTCCACCAGCACTCAACCCATTCTTAATTTTAATTGAGACAGTAAGAATTGGCGTACGACCATTAATTCTTGCTCTACGACTAGGAGCCAACATTACAGCCGGCCACATTGTAATATCTATCATCGGAGGATTCCTAGAAGAAGCCATTCTCAGATCTTCAGGAAGAATACTAATCTGTTCTGTATTTGAAGCTTTCTACACAATCTTCGAATTTGGTATTTGTTTTATTCAAGCATACATTTTTGTCCTCCTATTAGTACTATATAGAGACGACCACCCTCACTAGTTTTTAGAGTTTACTACTAGTAGATTATATGTGAATGCTATGGGAAGTTTTTGTTTCCAACCTTTGGTTTACAAGACCAACACTAAATCTTTCAGCTTCTATAGCAACTAAAACTATCTCATAAAATTATTTCGAGAATATACACTCTCCTTAGCATCTTCAGTGCCACGCTCTAATATATAAGCTATCGAAACCTTAACCGTTACAACACTACATTAAACTGCCAATAAACAATGGACTAAGAACGGGCCATAATAAGTGCCCCGACTTCTTCATTATTATGGAAATCTGCAGGCAGAATGTTGTCCCACTCAAGACTTGTTCTCATATGAAGGCTTCAAATCATTCTTCGTTGACTGATAAAAGCCTCTCATAAAATAAACATAAAGTACAAGACCCCAACAAATGAAATCATTGACCCTACCGATGAAACAACATTTCAAGTTGTATAACTATCTGGATAGTCTGAATAACGACGTGGTAACCCAGCCAATCCTAAGAAATGCTGTGGAAAGAATGTTAAATTTACACCAATAAACATCACAAAAAAATGAGCCTTTGCTCATCGAGCATGCAATGTTAATCCTGTGAAAACTGGGAATCAAAAATTAAATGCGGCAAACAACGCAAACACAGCCCCCATAGAAAGCACATAGTGGAAATGAGCGACAACATAGTATGTATCATGCAACATAATATCTAAAGAAGAATTTGACAACATAATACCAGTCAACCCACCAACTGTAAATAAAAAAATAAATCCAAGTGCTCATAACATAGGAGCTTCATACTTAACACGACTACCGTGGATTGTTGCCATTCAACTAAAAATCTTAATCCCTGTAGGAATAGCAATAATCATAGTAGCAGCAGTAAAATAAGCACGTGTATCCACATCCATACCAACGGTGAACATGTGGTGAGCCCACACAATGAACCCTAACACACCAATCGCAATCATGGCATAAACCATCCCAATTCTACCAAACGTCTCTTTTTTACAAGAAAAATAAGTTACAATATGAGAGATCATCCCAAACCCAGGAAGAATAAGAATATAGACCTCTGGATGCCCAAAGAACCAAAACAAGTGCTGGAATAAAATAGGATCCCCACCACCAGCTGGGTCAAAGAAAGCTGTATTAAAATTACGATCAGTTAAAAGCATAGTAATAGCCCCGGCCAATACAGGTAAAGAAAGAAGTAATAAAACGGCAGTAATCTTCACAGATCACACAAATAAAGGAACCCGTTCCAACTGCATTCCACGCCAACGCATGTTTAGCACAGTAGTAATAAAGTTAATAGCCCCTAAAATAGAAGCAATTCCAGCCAAATGTAAAGAAAAAATAGCAAAATCAACAGCAGACCCAGCATGAGCCAAATTTCTAGATAGAGGAGGATACAGTGTTCACCCAGTACCAACCCCACTCTCTACTGCTGCCGAAGATAACAACAGAGTTAAAGAAGGAGGGAGAAGCCAAAAACTCATATTATTTAGCCGAGGAAAAGCCATGTCTGGAGCTCCTAGCATTAAAGGAACAAGTCAGTTCCCAAACCCTCCAATCATCATTGGCATAACAAAAAAGAAAATCATAATAAAAGCATGAGCGGTTACAATAACATTATAAAGCTGGTCGTCTCCTAATAAACTTCCAGGCTGTCCCAACTCCATACGAATTAACATTCTAAGACCTGTTCCTAACAGAGCAGATCACATCCCTAATAATAAATATAAAGTACCAATATCTTTATGGTTTGTTGAATAAACCCATCGCATACCTAGTAAATAAAATTTACTAATAAAAACAGCCCACCTAACAAATTAGCTACACCTCTTAACACAACAAATATCACGGCCCCACGACTCAAAGAAGGAAAATAAAACTCTTTTAATAGAACAGGCCCTGCAGAAAAAAAAGCAGAAAAGATCAAACCAAGATAATAAAACAATCTAAACAATGACCCTAAGATCAACAACCCTAAAACAAAAACCATACCTGTCTCACTTCCCAAACTCAGCACAACTCACTTAGGAACAAACCCGAGTAAAGGAGGAATTCCCCCCAAAGAAAGAAACAGAAAAATTACAATAAAACGAACAACCAAATTCTTACCTACAAAAGATCTAAAAGCCTGAAACACCAGGTTCACTTCAGCTATTCAAACAACAAAAAAAATACATATTGTAATAAAAAAATAAACACTAAAGTAAATCTTCATTCTACCTTCCCTAAGAAAACAACAAAAAACCATTCACCCAAGATGAGCAATAGAAGAATATGCCAGCAATGCACGTAACTGTGTCTGATTCACGCCACCAACACCACCAACAATACTCGACCCACCAGCAACCACCATAATTATTAACATAACCCTTGCCCCCCATAAATACCTCACCAAAAACAAAAGAAAAAGAGGGGCAATTTTCTGTCAAGTAAGAAGCAAAAACCCAGAAAACCAAGAAAGACCAGAAACTACGCTAGGAAATCAGAAATGAAAAGGAAAAACCCCAAGCTTCAGCAATAACCCAATAATTAAAATAATTATCCCTCTTTCCATAAATAACGATAAATTACTGGTTGCCAAATCTCATACAAAATCCCTCCCAAAACTTAACAAACTCCTAAACATAATCATTGCCGATCCAACAGCCTGAAAAATAAAATATTTAATGGCCGATTCAGTCTCCAGCACAGTTCCACGATATAACATCAACGGAATAAAAGCAATCAAGTTAATCTCCAACCCTGCTCAGACCCCCAACCAATGGCTAGCACTAAGAGAGAAAATAGCCCCAAAAACAGTCATAAATAAAAACAAAAATCCATATGGCATAAAAATAACATAATTCAAAGGCAACATCAAGGAAAAGAATGGAATTAAACCACTCAAAACAAAGTTAGCAGCCCTATTTTCTATCACGTTTTCCCAACCTAAGTAAGCCAATCTAAAGACCCTTCATTTCACTCATGAAAAAGCCCAACAATTAAAATAAGTAAAAATAAAAAAACACCACCAATAGAAACATAATCCACCACACTACCTAAAAATCTAATAGCAGGAATCAATAGAACAATCTCAACATCAAAAATCAAAAAAATCACAGCAAGAAGAAAAAACCGCAAAGAGAACGGAACACGGGCAGAACTTAACGGATCAAACCCACACTCAAAAGGAGAGCTTTTCTCACGATCCGCCAAAGCCTGCTTTGAAATCAACCAAGCAACACAAAAAATAATTACACCTAAAAAAACAGCTAACAACCTAGATCAGAGTATAGAAATCACAGGCACTAAAGACACACATTCTTATATTTTACAGCATCAATGTAATCCGTTCAACTCCGGCGTAGTACCCTAGATTAGTGACACTCACAATCTCTTGATTAACAATCAAACGCCTCAAACTTTGGCCTCAATCTATTCGCAAAGACAGAATCACACTGTCTACTTACGGGCCGTAACCGTAAATGATATATCTCATTTTTTGCTGCATTTACATGGAGCTGGAGACACTAGTCTCATTACTTAAATGCAAATCAAACCTTTTATCTTAAAGTACAGCACCCACTTAAACCCTCCAGAGATAAATACTTTATCGTAAACAAATTAAAAATCTGTCGCTTTTCCTCAGCCACCTGAAGTGCATATTACTATTTATGATCCTCACCAATAAATAGAAAGATACAGAAACAATCAAACAACATCCACAAAATGTCAATACCAAGCAGCGGCCTCAAACCCAAAATGATGCTGATCTGAAAAATGATAAGACCAAGCACGAATTAAACACACAGTTAAAAATGTTCTACCAATCAACACATGTAAACCATGAAATCCTGTAGCAACAAAAAAAGTAGACCCATACGCACCATCCGAAATAGAAAAAGATGCTTCATAATATTCCCCCGCTTGAAGATAAGAGAAATAAGCACCCAACAACACAGTAAATAACAGACCTTGCACAGCTCCAGGACGATCCCCCTGCATTAAAGAATGATGAGCTCAAGTAACAGTCACACCAGATGCTAATAACACAGCCGTATTCAATAAAGGAACATCAAAAGGATTTAACGGAGAAATCCCAACAGGAGGCCAACAAGAACCTAGCTCAGGAGTCGGAGCCAATCTTCTATGAAAATAAGCCCAAAAAAAAGCAAAAAAAAATAATACTTCCGACACAATAAATAAAATTATCCCTAGACAAAGCCCTTTATAAACCCTTCTAGTATGATGACCTTGAAAAGCCGCTTCTCGAATGACATCCCGTCATCATTGAATCATAGTCATAATAATTAAAAAAAAACCACAAAACAATCCAACAGTAGACATATTATGTATCCATCTGACCAGCCCAATAGTTAAAAACAACGCACCAATTGACCCAGTTAAAGGCCAAGGGCTAAACTCCACTAAATGAAAGGGATTTCGTAGCATAACTTACCTTTTTTAACTTTGTTAATCCTGCTACTTGGAAGGCAGCTATACTTCTCATACTCAAAAGGCAATACACACATTTACAAGAGAACATTTAGTCCGTGAAAAGATCTACAGTCTTCCGCCTAACAATCTCAGCCATCTTGCAAGGTTTTAATGATCCCATTTCTTTAAATTTGCACTTTAACATTTTTTATAAACTATAAAACCCAAGATTTAAAATATCTTATTTTATTGAAAGCTTTGAAGGCTATTAGTTTTCTTAACTTAAAATCTTTCTATAAGAAAAAGTCTCGAACTTTTATTATAGAACTCAAAATCCTACTCATTTCCTAACTATGATACCTTATAAATTTGTTTATTAGATTTTTGTGTTTATTATAGTTTATTTGTTTAGTAAGTGTAAAAAACATTTATTTATTTAAATGTTCATATATACATGTATATATATATATATATATATATGCATAAATGTATAT